AGGTAAATAATTGAATTGGATTCGGTTGGATGGGACCAACGAAATCACGGGTTAACTCCCACTTCTTATTGTCTTCTTAATTGTCTTATTCAATTAATTGATCAACCCGCTATCGGATATTGATTTGGAATTCGATAACTTTCGCAAAAATTTTAGACAGATTTGATTGCTATTTGACTTCCAATTTTTATTATGAGAATGACTCCCTCTACTTCCGGTTCTGGGGTTTCCACCCTTGAAAAAAAAAACCTGGGGCGTATCATCCAAATCATCGGCCCGGTACTAGATGTGTCTTTTCCACAAGGCAAGATGCCAAATATTTATAACGCTTTGGTAGTTAAAGGACGAGATACTGCCGGTGAACCAATTAATGTCACTTGTGAGGTACAGCAATTATTAGGAAACAATCGCGTTAGGGCTGTAGCTATGAGTGCTACAGATGGTCTAACGAGAGGAATGGAAGTCAGTAATACGGGAGCTCCACTAAGCGTTCCAGTTGGTGGAGCAACTCTCGGACGCATTTTCAATGTACTTGGAGAGCCCGTTGATAATTTAGGCCCTGTAGATACTTGCACAAGATTTCCTATTCATAGATCTGCACCCGCCTTTATAGAATTAGATACAAAATTATCTATTTTTGAAACCGGAATTAAAGTCGTAGATCTTTTAGCCCCCTATCGTCGTGGGGGAAAAATAGGGCTATTCGGGGGGGCTGGAGTGGGTAAAACAGTACTGATTATGGAATTGATTAATAATATTGCCAAAGCTCACGGGGGTGTATCTGTATTTGGGGGAGTAGGTGAACGTACTCGTGAAGGAAATGATCTTTACAAGGAAATGAAAGAATCTGGAGTGATTAATGAACAAAATATTGCAGAATCAAAAGTTGCTCTAGTTTACGGTCAGATGAATGAACCGCCGGGAGCTCGTATGAGAGTTGGTTTGACTGCCCTAACTATGGCGGAATATTTCCGAGATGTTAATGAACAAGACGTTCTTCTATTTATCGACAATATCTTCCGTTTCGTCCAAGCAGGATCTGAGGTATCTGCTTTGTTGGGTAGAATGCCTTCCGCTGTGGGTTATCAACCCACCCTGAGTACCGAAATGGGTACTTTACAAGAAAGAATTACTTCTACCAAGAAGGGGTCTATAACTTCTATTCAAGCAGTTTATGTACCGGCCGATGATTTGACCGACCCTGCTCCTGCTACGACATTTGCACATTTAGATGCGACTACTGTATTATCAAGAGGATTGGCCGCCAAGGGTATCTATCCAGCAGTAGATCCTTTAGATTCAACATCGACTATGCTACAACCCGCAATCGTTGGTGATAAACATTATGAAATAGCGCAAAGGGTTAAGCAAACTTTACAACGTTACAAAGAACTTCAGGACATTATAGCTATCCTTGGGTTGGACGAATTATCGGAAGAGGATCGTTTAACCGTAGCAAGAGCGCGAAAAATTGAGCGTTTCTTATCACAACCCTTTTTTGTAGCAGAAGTATTTACCGGTTCTCCAGGGAAATATGTTGGTTTAACGGAAACAATTCGAGGATTTCAATTAATTCTTTCCGGAGAATTAGATGTTCTTCCTGAACAGGCCTTTTATTTGGTAGGTGACATTAATGAAGCTACGGCGAAGGCTATGAACTTAGAAATGGAGAGCAATTCCCAGAAATGACCTTAAATCTTTGTGTACTGACCCCGAATCGAACTGTTTGGGATTCAGAAGTGAAAGAAATTATTTTAGCTACTAATAGTGGCCAAATTGGTGTATTACCCAATCACGCCCCTATTGCCACAGCTGTCGATATAGGTATTTTGAGAATACGCCTTAACGACCAATGGGTCACGATGGCTCTGATGGGTGGTTTTGCTAGAATAGGTAATAACGAGATCACTGTTTTAGTAAATAATGCGGAAAAGAGTAGTGACATTGATCCAGAAGAAGCCCGGCAAACTCTTGAAATAGCGGAAGCTAATTTGAGAAAAGCGGAAGGAAAAAGACAAACAATTGAGGCAAATCTAGCCCTCCGACGAGCTCGAACACGCGTAGAGACTCTCAGTTCGATTTCATAATTAGTTCGTGCATCTGAATAGTCAAAAGAACCTCAGTTTATACACCCTATCTTTGTTTGGCTTGATTCTGTCGCTTGATTCTGTCGAATAAATTGACTCAAATAGAATCGAGCAGAATCATATTTTGCTTCAACAAAAAAAGAAATGAAAAAAGATCAAAAACGAGAATCTTAAAGAAGATGTGTCTAAAAACTTATGTATATAAAAACTTATTAGATGTCATTGACCCCAGTATCTAATAAGTTCTACCTACTATTGGATTTGAACCAATGACTCCTGCCGTATGAAAGCAATACTCTAACCACTGAGTTAAGTAGGTCATTTCTCATTACAAAGAGAATCAAAAGGGACCGGTCCCGTCGATGAATTATAAATATCATATTATTTAGAAGCAATACCAAATCTAAGCTAAG